GTTTTTACTTATGAAAAAGAATTCCATATTAATTCATGAATTATGATACATATTCTATATATGAATATGGATATGGAAAAGGATAAAAAAGATATTTTTTTATTGGAATTGGGTTTCTTTCTCTTTTTTTTTTCATTCCTATTCTTCTTTCTATTTCTGAAAAAAAGAGGGCTTACAAAATAAAGGATTTTTTCGTTCCCAATAGTTATGTATTTAATCGGTGGATAGGAGCATACTCTGGATTGGAATCGTGCCTTGGGGAGTACTGCCTAATAATTTCTACCAACCTTAAGCCCCAATTAGTATTCTTTGTTTGTATATTATGTAAAAATGTCCTTTTGGATAATTTACAGAATTTCCATTTCCATTACAAATCCGTTACATATCTTGGTGTTTCTAACCATCCACTCGTTTTTGTTCAACCCCCCGTTATGATAATACATGTATCTTAATACATACAAATGATAGTGAAAACTCAATACGGTGGATCTTTTGAGCCCGCTTCAAGTCAGGATGACTAATTAACCAATCTTGGGGTAAACGGTTTCTTATGTTTATGTTTATTTCCGCTTAACTCTTTAACTCTTATACATGAAAAATGAGACTCAATATTTTTACTGCGAATTTATATATTCTAAATTATCTAATTTATATATTATATATAATATAAGCTGTTTTCTTTCACTCATATAACTATTTGATTTAATTCTTCAATCCGAATAATGAATAAAAAAAATGAAGATATCTAACTTTACTCAATTCATTCCACCGCTTTCCTAGAAAGGAAGAATAGAGAAAAGTTTATGTCTATATATCAACGAATCGCACGTAGAGATATTGATAACACACATAAAGTTAATGGTATTTCATAACTAATCGATTGAGCAGCAGCTCGTAGACCACCTAAAAAGGAATATTTATTATTTGACCCGTATCCTGACATAAGAAGTCCAATGGGAGCAATACTTGAAATAGCAATCCATAAAAAAACACCAATATTGAGATCCGCTAAAACAAGGCGATAACCAAACGGAACTACTAAATAGCTTACTAAAATTGATATCACTGCTATGGATGGACCGATACTGAATAAACGAGTATCCCCTCTAGATGGAAAAAGATTTTCTTTGAAAAGAAGTTTTGTCCCATCTGCTAGAGCTTGAAGAACTCCCAAAGGACCGGCGTATTCAGGTCCAATACGTTGTTGTATTCCCGCGGATATTTCTCTTTCTAACCATACAATTACCAGTACGCCTATTGTGATTCCCAATACAAGAGTCAAAATAGGAATAAGTAACCATATAATTCCATAGACCCCTTTTAAAAATTCCAATCTAGAAAAAGAATCGATATCTTGTACTTCTGGTGTATCAATTATCATTTCAACGATCAACTTCTCCCATAATGATATCTATACTACCTAGTATTGTCATAATATCAGCCAATTTCATTCTTTTAACTAACTGAGGAAGAATTTGCAAATTGATAAAACCCGGCGGTCGAATTTTCCATCTCCAAGGAAAACCACTCCGATCCCCTATCAGAAAAACCCCCAACTCCCCTTTTGGAGCTTCCACTCTCACATAAAGTTCTTGTTTCGGCAATTCAAATGTAGGAGAAGGTTTTTTACTAATAAAGCGATATTCAAAATCATTCCATTCTGGATTCCTTTCTCTATCAAAGTATCGGGTTTCTAAATTCTCATATGGCCCCCCCGGAATTCCTTCGAGAGCCTGTTGAATAATTTTTATGGATTCCATCATTTCACCAATTCGGACTAGATAACGAGCCAACGAATCCCCTTCTTTTTGCCACTGTACTTCCCAATCAAATTCGTCATAACACTCATACTGATCAACTTTACGAAGATCCCATTGTATTCCGGACGCTCGCAGCATTGGTCCCGATAAACCCCAATTTATTACTTCCTCTCGACCAATAATGCCTACCCCCTCGACTCGTTCTAAAAAAATAGGATTGCGTGTAATAAGTTGTTGATATTCAGCAACCCTTATTAAAAAATAATCGCAGAAATCCAAACATTTATCTATCCAGCCATGAGGGAGATCAGCCGCTACCCCTCCGATCCGAAAATAATTATGCATCATTCTCATACCGGTGGCAGCTTCGAATAGATCATATACTAATTCTCTTTCTCTGAAAATATAGAAAAAGGGAGTCTGTGCACCAATATCCGCCATAAAAGGACCGAGCCATAACAGATGAGAAGCTATACGACTCAACTCCAACATAATTATTCTGATATAGCTGGCTCTTTTAGGTACTTGAATATTTCCCAGCTGTTCCGGTCCATTTACCGTTATTGCTTCTGTGAACATAGTAGCTAAATAATCCCAACGTGTTACATAAGGCAAATATTGTATAATTGTTCGGTTTTCCGCAATTTTTTCCATCCCTCGGTGTAAATAACCCAATATTGGTTCACAGTCAATAACATCTTCACCATCTAGAGTAATGATAAGTCGAAGAACACCATGCATTGATGGATGGTGGGGACCCATATTGACTACCATGAGGTCTTTTCTTGGAGCTGGTATATTCATAAGTTTTTCCTTAATTCATTCTTTCATGAATTGTTGAAAACGAAAAAAAGTTCATTCAAATTCAAGATCTAATAAATCAAATAATTCAAAATGCTTCTTCAAATTAACGAGTTTTTGATTCCCGAATATCCAACCGATTAATTAATTCTTTATAACCTATTCTATTTTTCTTTGACAAATAAGATAGCAGTCGTTGGCGTTTTCCCAGAATTTTACGTAGACCTCTCTGAGATAAATAGTCTTTTTTGTGTAATTGTAAATGTGAAGTAAGTCTTCGTATCCTATTGGTGAAACTAAATATTTGAAATTCAACAGAACCCCTGTTTTCTTCTTTTTCTTCTTGTGAAATAACTGAGATGAATGAATTTTTTACCATAAAATGAAACCCCCTTCTTTTTTTAAGATATTTTTATTGATAGATATCTTTATTGATCAGTAATAATAATGTCACTTGTTTTAGTTTGGTATAGACAATAATCTTAATTTTGTTCTAATTTCGAATTTTATTAAATCAAATGAAATCAATCCGATTTTCATTTAAAAATTCGATTTGAAAAGGTATACAAAAGTATGGTTGTTTTCCGTACTCCAAAAAGATAAAAACTTAGTCCTAAAATCAGAAGATTTTATTGATTCATTTCGAGATCGAATTGATATGTCATTGAATTAGTATCATGTATCAGAATGGAATGTAAGACAATGAATGTGTGCACCTCTTTGTCGTCATAGACCCGCTACGATATGGGAAAGGTAGCAAAAATATACTAGTAATGAATTTTCAATCGCGGATACATATGTATCCTTACCATACCGAAACGACTGCCGTTATTGCTATCAAACCAATACCGATTCATACAAGCTAAATCTTCTAATCGATAATTGGGCCACAGAAATAACTTTAATTTAATAAGTTTCTTTTGATATCCTTTGCTTTTATCCAAAACCTGACTGTTCACCTTATTCCCATTCCCCAATGCTGAATTTTTATGCATATCATTTCTATTCCTAGAATTGAAACAAATTAGAATTCGAAATTCTCTCCGAAGTCTAGGTGATAAAAGATTTTCAGGAACAAACAAATCATAATGATTTTTATCCCTATTTCCAGTCATCTTTTTATATTTGGTAATGACTTCATCAGAATTCTTATCAACATGAGTTTTTTCTCGGTATTTTTGATTAATTTTGTGTTTACTTTGATGAACCAACGAAATACCAATGGTTTGAGACATAATAAATTGCCCATCATTTTTTATAGATAGACGAATTGGTTCAATAATCAAAATTCCTCTTTTGATCAATTCTGTAAGAGTTAAATTTTTCTGAATCATCAGAATATCAAGACTCATTTCTCCCCTTTGAATAGAGGATATAGTTATTTCTCGTGGATTTATCAGTCTAAGCAGGAGACAATATACTTTGATGTTATTAATTATTTTTTTATTTAAAATATCATCCCATCGCAATTGAAAAAGAAAATACCTTTTTAGTAAGAAATCAAACTCCGCTTTTGTATTGTTCTTGTGTTGCTTTTTATTTTTATGTTTTTTCATGTCCGAGCCCGTATAATCTTCTTCAACATCTTTTTCTTGGTTTGAAAGAGCAGATTCAAGGTTTGCTTGGTCCACGGATTCTTTTTGCCCTTTATTTCGTTTTTTTAATTCAAGAGATTTTTTTTCATTGGAGGATATTGATATAAAAGGATCTTTTTTTTTATTTCCAGCGATGCTTTTGTTTTCAATATCAGTAGCGTTTTCATTTATATTAGAATCTAAAAGAAGTAATTTTATTGGTATAACCCACGGTTTTGTTTTATACAAATTATAAAATATTAAAAATTCTGGGAAGAACCAACGTTCAAGATTTGATATGGGACGGTTTAGTATTTCTTCATTCATTCCCATCCAATCAAAAAAACTTTTTTGATTGGATAAGTTGATTTCTTGATCTTGATGAATTGTGAGATAAAAAAGGTTTTTCTTTTTGATTTGATCAATTATTTGATAATTATTAGCCTTAGTAGATTTTTTATTACTGTTTGGGTCAGTATCAATGTTGATCCAAGCCTCGATATCGATTTTCGTTCTAAGACAAAAATCGAGAATTCTCCAATCAAAATATTTTCTATCCAGATTTTTCTCCATATCTCTAATATCATCTTGTACTAGATCCTTATTGCTAGGGATAATAGGAATACCTTCCATCATATAAAAAGATTTTCGTTTATTTGTGTTGGAATTCGAAAAAACTTCTTGGTTATTTTTTACGTGTAATGACGATTCATAAATTGAAGAGTACTTCGTATCTTCAGAATTAATAGATTTATATGCTAACCGATCATATCTATATTGTTTTTTAAAATTCTCTTTTTCATTTAGTAATGAAGCCGTTTCCAAATTATTTTGTTTTTCGTAGTGAATAAATTTTGTTTTTTTAGATGAGTTGCATAAATCCTTATTTTGATTCATACAGTGTTGATTGAATTGATTTCGCCATTTTTGTGGTACTAGTCTAGACCATCTAATCTGAGATATATCATATTGATAATGATTCCTTAACCAATTTGTCCATTGATTTATTCCAGAATTCTGACGATTCTTATGTCTTAATTGAGAATGAAAAAGTTCTTGTGTTCCAACAAAATAATCCTTTATTTCAGTCTTAATAAAAGGGGCTGCTCCATTATATTGAAAGACAGGTTTTAACTTATAAAAATCAAAATTAATAAATTGGGTTTGTGAGAGTTTGTAAAATACATAGGCTTGTGAAAAGTGGGATAAGTCACAAAAAGTATTTGAATTCTTATTACTAATATTAGTATTATAAAGTGCCTTTTTTATAGTCGAAATAAAGTGAATTAAACTTTGATTTGTTTTATCCATTTTTTCTTGATTTGTTTCATTATTGGTAATGTATTTATTAATAATTTTTTTTATTGATTCAAGAAATGGTTGTGTATTGATCCTAGGAATATTAATGATCCACAGAAAGATATCTATGTATATCCTTTCAATGAAAAATTTCATAAAATAATGTAATTTGCGTATTAGTCGAGCATTTTTTCTTTTTAATATCTGCAAAATATTTTTTTGTGATTCCAACCCTTTATCATCATCACTTATTTTGATAGAACGAATATTTCGATCCGGAATTCGAAATCCGCCCTTTTTTTTATTTGTCATTTTTTCTATTTGGTTTATGATTGTGCTTGTTCTATCAGTTAGATCCCGCATTTTTTTTTCTGTCAATGAATAATTTGTCCAATTCCGAGGTATAGTTTCAATGGATGATGGTATAGTTTCAATGGACAATTCATCAATCATCAGATTATTGGTTATAGAATCCTTTTTAGTTTTACTCAATTCATATACTTTTCTTTTTCTCAATCCAAATAATAGAATTGGATTTATTTGTGAGAGTTCTTTTTTTATTTCTTTTAAAAAAAGAATCTTTTTAATGACCCATTTTTTTGTTTCTTTTAAAACATTTACAAACAATTTTGTTTTTTCTTTTAAAATTCTTAGAATTAGAAAGCATTTCTTTTTCAATTTTCTAATTTTTCTTTTGAGTTCTTTAAAAATGGGTTCAAAAAATGAAAGTTGTTTTCTGGGAGAATCAAAAGGGAATTCAGCTTCCATTCCAAAAATTGTTAAAAAACAAAAATCATTTTTGGAATCTTTCTTTTTCATTGGATCATTATAAGGGGTTCGTGGGTTAGATGTGTGCCAAGGTTTCAGACGAAAAGGAAATAGGATCTTAATCTGAATACCGTCTGTTAACCAGTTTTTTGGAAATTCTTTTTCTGATAATTGAACGCCATTATAGGTGCATTTAACATACATTTCTCGATTCCAATCTTTAAAATCCTCGGACCATTCGGGAAATTGAAACAATAGCATACGGGCGATATTTTTAACTATTATCAATGAAGGCAATATAATATATTTTCTAAGAATAGATTGGGTTACTAACAAAAAACCTCTTAGTACTTGAGCAAGTAAAATACTATCCCAGGCTTCCGCTATTTCTATACGTACTTTCTCCTTTCTTTTGGCTTCCTCTTTTTTATCCTCTTCCTTTTTTTTCTCACTTTCTTCTGTGGTTTTCTCTTTATAATCCGAAATTTTGAGTTCTGTGTTTGTCCACATAAAATTTCTCAAAATTAGGTTTATACGTTCGGAAATATCAAAAGAAAAAATGGGGGATTTTTCGATTCGGTCCAAAAAGAGGGGGGAATGCGCATCTGCCTCAAAGAATTTCCAAGTAACTATTTTACGTCTTTGAGCACGCACAGAGCCTTTGATTATGTCTCGACGAAAATTTGATTGTTGTGAATAATGTATCAAAGCCACTTGGTCTGTTTGATCAGTATTATTAGTTTCTTGGGTATTACTATAAGTATCAGTATTCCGTTGGTTATCAGTAAAAATAACTATACGTTTTGCTTTTCTTGAGCGAATCTCATGATCCACTACCACACTTTCCTCGCTTTCTCCCTCCTGTTGTTCCAAATTGTTAATTAATTTGTATGACCATCGAGGAACTTTTTTTTTTATTTCTTTTAGTGCAATAGATTTTTTTTTTATTGTTTTCTCGTTGGGAAGAGTTGTATCTGCATCAAATAAAAAATTAAAAATTTTTATTCTATCTTCTGAATCAATTCTTACTTGTTCGTGTTCGGGAACTAAAAAAGGTCTTTTAAAATTGAAACTTGATTTTACAGCAAATTCATTGATTAAGTTCAATAAATAATCCATTTGCTTTGCGCATGTTTTTCTATCAAATGGATTTAGTTTCTGTTCAAATTCTAGGCGATTAATAATAAGAAGGATACTATGAATCTTATTTATCAAAAATTTTTCTATATAATTTTTTTTAGAAATTTCATTTTTAATTGAGAGTGAAAACCCCTTTTTGATTCGTCCGCGATAGGGTC